TGGAAGTCGATCCAGGGCAAGTGTTCGGATCTATTATGACATAACCACGAGGCGCTCAACGGACTCTTTTAAGAGTCTAAAAACTTTTTTGGATTTTGGATTGACGTAAAAAACAATTTTTTTTGTGCTACTTAGCGTATTCCTATCTCAATTAGAAGGTCTTAAACAGAGTTCCTTAATTTTTTACATCGAATATTTTACATAAATAACTAGAATATCTGAATAACTACTGTTACTCTATTTCAAATAAACAAATTGCAAATCCCGCTAACAGTCATTAATGAGTTTCGTCATTACTAAGAAAAATATCGGTATCTATATTTAGTCAGTCGAAAATATTTGATTTATCTTTTCCATTCGTTTATTCTTTTTTTTTTTTCAATTAAATTCTTGAATAATGTTATTTAGAATGAAATAATGAAAAATTATGTTAGTAGTAATTAAATTGTAATTAGTTTTAATAACTAATAGCAGAAATTAAATAAATATATTCTGTACTCGAACTGTGTATTCTTTATCTCTACGAAATCCTATACAAAAGAGAACGATCTGAGAAGGGATATAATGAAATTCTTTTATTGGTTCTTCCTAGAGGAATGATCCCATTTTTTTGATGGATGGGTCCAACATGAATCCTAACAAATAGTAAAATTATAAATAAGAACTTTTATTCGAAACGCCTCGTGATCTTCAACCAATTATGCGCTTCAATATAACTACCAGGAGTAAGCGCTATAGCCTGTTTCCAATACTCAGCGGCTTGATCGAACCAAGCCTCGGCAATTTCCGAATCTCCCTGTCGAATGGCCTCTTCTCCCCGGTCAGAATAGGTGGGTCAATTCCTTTCCTTCGAACCGTACTTGAGAGTTTCCTACCTCATACGGCTCCGCAGTAAATTCTTTTGGTGTCCGTTTGATTTATCGAACTGAATTATATTTCTCGTATATCTATCCCATTTTTCGGGTTAACCAAAAGAGTTTAATTGCATAAGTTTCAAACTTGAATTTGGAGTTCCAATTCATTTTTGTTTTATCTTTTCTCCTACCTTCAGAAGACTAAAGCATAGTAATTTCCACCTATTTTTAGCATTTTCTGCAAGGTAACTATCTCGGTTTCATATCGAAATTACGATATTTATATCTAGATATTCTAGAATATATATCTATTCGAATATAATATAGAATTTTTTAAAAAAGCTTTCCTTCATAAGAAAGAAAAGATTTACTATCTTTGGGATCTGACCCTCCACCGCTGCTCAAGACTTTAGTAGATCAACTCTATTACAGAAGCTGATTCCTAACTTTGATCTGTCTGATATTATGGCATAAGTAAGCAGTTCTTAATGTCTTATGTATTGGCCCAAAACCTTGTTAAGTGATCTTTACGGTGTTTCCTCTCTATCAATTAGATCTTTTATCCATAGAAAAAAGTATCTAGGCATACCTTATTTCTTCACTTCCTATTTCGAAGTCGATTTCTTTGCTACAGCTCATAAAAATCGTTGTTTTAGACGATGCATATGTAGAAAGCCTATTTTATTTTTAGTATTTACTAAGAGATTTGGTTTTTCTTTCCTTTTTTATTTCTATAGTGGAGATAGTCGCACGTAATGACAGATCACGGCCATATTGTTAAACGCTTGTGGTAAAAAGGGGTTTCGTTCTAGTGCCCGAAAATAATATTCTAAAGCTTTCGTATGTTCTCCATTACTTGTGTGGATAAGGCCTATGTTATAGAGTATATAACTTCGATCGTAGGGATCAATTTCTAGTCGCATAGCTTCATAATAATTCTGTAAAGCTTCCGCATAATTTCCTTCGGATTGAGCTGACATCCGTTACGGTCGTCATTCGATTCAAAGAATCTCCGTTCCAGAACCGTACGTGAGATTTTCATCTCATACGGCTCCTCCCTTAATATGCATAATACGAATATTTCAATCTTTTTTTATTCAATAGATTTTTTATTCTCATTATGAACTGAGCGGGGCTAGTGTTTTTACAAGAAATCTCTAGCCAACCTTCTTGCGCGAGAGCTTTTGTTAACAACAAACGTGTTAATACTAAATAGAAATGGAAACGCCAACAATTTCTTTGTCCTTAACGCCCCTGAATTTACAGGAATTAGTCACTTCAACAGTCTTCGATGGTTATACGGGTATCCAAAGTACGAACGAGATGGATGTTTGCTGTCCTAACCATTATTTTTAGTCCCAATCCCGATAAGGCAGGAAAAGGGTAAGTCATTTTTCACAAAGTTTTCGTCTTGTTGATTCCTAGGTGTAGTGCTTTTTTCCTTATGCCGCCTATTGGTACTAGTAGAGTAGGATTGCCCAGTAGAACCTATAGGTGTAACCTTTCGCTCAATACTAAAATCAATAATAGAAGCATAGCATCTGAGGCTGCGTCAATCGGGGATACACGACAGAAGGAGTTGTTCAATTTCGAAACTTCACCTTCAATAAGCGCGGATTTCTTTCAAGAATTCAATAATATATAAAAAATATATAATTATATATAATATTTTTATTTATATCCCCAATCAGATAATCATGAATGATATATTTTTATCGTAAAACTCGGGTAAAAAAAAAATAATAAAAATCAAATCACACCATCTCGGTAATAGGTAAATGCCTCTTTTTCTCCTGAAGTTGTTGGAATTATTCGTAATAAGATATTGGCCACGATTGAAAAGGTCTTATCAATAAAATTTCCATTTATCCTCGATCTAGGCATAGGTATCAATCCATTCTATAATTCTTCTCATTACCCTCGTGGAAAAATGATCCCACAAGCAAAGGAATTGTACAATACGAAATAGCATAAAAAAGATTCATTAAAAAAAAAGCCTACTACGCCTACTCGTACTCAAATAAAAAATTGCTCCTTTATGCAGGAATTCATACTAACTATTTGAATACGATTTGAATTCATACAAATAAAAATGTAGTAGTATACCAATATCAATGAAGCGTTCTCATCAAAGCTGAAGAATCAAATAATTTTTCTATGCTGTAAATAGAATCATCTATGTTATGTTGTGGACATAATGAGTATACAATCAAATCGTAATATACCGGTAATGATTCATTAATTTTGGATAGATCTATGGAGTAAGGTATTTTTTGATGAGAACTTTCAAACTAGAAAGGAATTTGCAAATTTGTATGTAATCGTAGTTGAAGTTTCAATAGAATCATGATGTAAAGATATCTATTAATTATAGCTATAGACTCAAAAGTATAAAAAAGAGAAACTCATCCATCAGTTGAGCCGTTCCAACACAAAAAAAGAAAAACCTTTTGATTTGAATCTCCTGAGTCTTAAACAAAATATTTTTAGAAAAAATTGATCTATCCAAATAAGAATCGAGTATGAATATGAAATATGGGTTACTCGCTATTTATTTGGTTTCTGGATCATAATCATTGTTATAGGAGAGATGGCCGAGTGGTTAAAGGCGTAGCATTGGAAATGCTATGTAGGCTTTTGTTTACCGAGGGTTCGAATCCCTCTCTTTCCGTACCTTCACCCCATTCATCAACATTCTTGACCAAAAAAAAAAGAAAAAAACAAGAGATAACATTTTTAGTTTTCAAAAAGTATTATACTTATAAAAGTTCAATTCTTTTTTTTATTTTAATATTTCTAATTGCTGGAATATGTAAAATACTGGAAAAAGTGGACAAGGAATAAAAACCTCTCTACCGATCTATGTTTATGATACATGAGTGTGAGAAAAATACGGAGCAAACCCCTTACTTTGGTGAAAGGGACAAAACTGTCCGAACTTTTTTGAGTTTCTTTTAGTTAGGTTTAAGTCTGACGGGAATAATATTCTACGACTAGCAATTCATTTATTTTCAAACCAACCCACTTACTATCTATTATTTGATTTACTAATCCTTTATAGGGGAATGGGTGAAGAGTCAAATGTTTTGGCAATTCCTCGCGGGGGGATGCATCAAGATAATTTTGAACGAGAATTTTTGATTTTTGTTCATCCCTCGCCATAATAAGATCTTGGGGTTTGCAACGATAACTTGGTATATCTACTATACGACCATTAACTAAAATATGTCTATGATTAACTAATTGGCGGGCTCCAGGAATCGTCGGAGCCATACCCAAGCGAAAAAGGATGTTATCCAAACGCATTTCAAGTAATTGTAGTAAAACTTGACCTGTGGACCCTTTTGCTTTTCTGGCAATACAAACGTATTTCAGTAATTGTCGTTCTGTAATACCATAATGAAAACGTAATTTTTGTTTTTCTTCTAGACGAATACGATATTGAGATCTTTTCCCGGAACGCGATTGATTTCTAAGATCACTTCCACCTTTAGGCCTTTTATTAGTTAGTCCCGGTAAAGCCCCCAGACGGCGTATTTTTTTGAAACGAGGCCCTCGGTAACGCGACATAAAGACTCCTTTTATTGATATTTCATTTGAAAAATAAACCTAAATTAAAGCTAAACTAAATGAAGCAAAATTTCCTGAAGTATTGTACAAATAATGAGAGGAAATGGGAGGAATTTTATAAATATCCAAACTACCTTTTAGCTTATTTTATTATTGTAATTTTTGATTCGTTATTCTATTCATGTTAATTATTAGAATTCTATAATATAAATATTCATATTATAATAATCTTTTTCTTTTTATTTATTATATTTATATCTTTTTTTATTTGTATTTTGCATTTTTTATGCTATATATATATATTTTTTTTTTCGAAGTTCTAGTTCGATAATATATAACTATAATCTAAATAGAATTCAAAATTAAAATATTATAATAAAATTAATCAATTTATAAAGCGTCCTTTTACTGATTCTCCTTTTTCTGCAGCAATTTAAGAAAATAAACTTTTATTCATAGTTGGAAATTTAGACAATCTAAAGAATAGATTAGTGAAACGGGAAAGGGTATCTTTAGTATTTTATTTATTATTTCAAAGAACCATTATTAATCATATAAAAAAAGTCGAACAAATAAAGAAAAGCCGGCTATCGGAATCGAACCGATGACCATCGCATTACAAATGCGATGCTCTAACCTCTGAGCTAAGCAGGCTGATATAACAGACATTGTACATACGTAGAAATTAAAGAAACTATATACTCATTAATATTCGATTATTTATCTCATTTATGTATGAAATAAATGATAAAAATCCAATTTCAAATCAATATTGAATTGAGTATAATATATAAGATAACAATTATTATAATGATCAATAGTAATTTCTTTTATCATTTTATTTTGATTTATTGCTATTTATAACATATTAGCATTATACGATACGTTTATCTTTTTTTATTAATAAAAAATATCTGAATTAAATAATGAATCTTGAATTCAAATAAATCAAAATAATTATATTTTATCAATTATAATTACATAATTACAAGATCCATTATTATATAAGATATCGCTCTAAGATAATAATAATTTAAGAATTTCATTTGAATACAATTTATTTTCTGAAATAGTTCAAAATATGAATCAAATACAAAATTCAATAAAATATTGAACATCTATTTAATTATTAGTAATTAATATTAGTTTATTAGTTGGAATTATAAATTCATAATTCCATTTACATAATGAATCATAATTCAATTCATTCAGTTATTCATGAATTCAAATAAAAAAATAGAAAAATATTCTACTAAAATTAGAAAAAAAAAAATAGAAAAGATGCAATTCCGATCAGAATAAGACATTCCACGCCTTTCATTCGTAAACTAAGATGAAAAAAAGAATCGACCCTTTGAGTATTACCAATTGTCTGGGAAAACGAAGAGGTCGTATATATTATAATAGATATCCATTCCTATTGAATTGCAGATACAGAAATGATAGAATCATTTCGGATTGGATCAAATCTGAACTCCCGCTAGAGATGACAACAAATAGAAAAAAAGGAAAAGGCTTTCGGCATATGAATTTTTCGCTAAATGAATTCAACGGTTCCGGCCGAAATGAAAGAATCAAAAAAATACTAATAGAATCAATTAAATGAAAAGGACATCACACCAAGATCCGAGTCTGAAAAAGGGGGATATGGCGAAATTGGTAGACGCTACGGACTTAATTGGCTTGAGCCTTAGTAAGGAAACCTACTAAGTGAGAACTTTCAAATTCAGAGAAACCCTGGAATTAATAAAAATGGGCAATCCTGAGCCAACTCCTGTTTTCAAAAAGTAAAAAAAAAAAAAAATTATTAAAGCGAGAATAAATAATGGATAGGTGCAGAGACTCAACGGAAGCTGTTCTAACAAATGGAGTTTACTGTATTATTATAAGAATTCTTCCATAAAAACTGCAAAAAAAAGATGAAGAAGAACCCTATATCTAGATAAATACGTACTAAAATATTCTCAAAAATAAAAAAACGTATTAATGACGGGCAAATATGTCTTTTTTACCTTTTGTCTAGGAAAAAATGTAAGAATATTAAATTATCAAAGTATTCACTCCATGGTCTGATAGATCCTTTTTTTTGTACGAACTGCTCAATCGGACGAGAATAAAGATAGAGTCCCATTCTACATGTCAATACTGACAACAATGAAATTTATAGTATGAGGAAAATCCGTCGACTTTAGAAATCGTGAGGGTTCAAGTCCCTCTATCCCCAAAAAAGTTCTTTTTACTCCCTAACTAGTAATACTCTTTTTTCGTTAACGGTTCAAAATTGGTCCTCTTCCTCATTTCTTCTTTTTTTTCTTTCACAAATATGGAAATTTTTTGCTCTTATCACAATATGTGATATAAAGGATACATGTACAAATAAAAATCTTTGAACAAAGAATAATCATTTGAATGGTTCATAATCCATACCATCGAATTACTTGTATTCGATTCAATCTTCGAACTTTTATTGAAGATAAGATACAATAATCAATTCCGGGACCTATATAATATAATCCTTTATTAATACTTTTTTTCATCCTTTGGTTTGACATAGACTCCCATTATCTACTAAAATAAAATGAGTAGATGATGTTTGGGGAATGGTCGGGATAGCTCAGCTGGTAGAGCAGAGGACTGAAAATCCTCGTGTCACCAGTTCAAATCTGGTTCCTGGCATATGAATCATTTGCATAGTATCGATTCGATCAATTAATGAATATGCATCGATCTACATATTCGTTAATAGTCTACATGACACATACGTAACTTAGTTGATTGAGGTGTCTAGAGATAGACCCCATCTATTTTATAGATGGGTAAAGAATATTTAAAATATATAAAAGAAAGGGATTCTGTTTCCTCTTCCTTTTTTATTTTTTATACTGTATCTCCTCTTTTTAAAGTAAATAAAAAGAACAAGATTAAGACTTTATAAAGAAAATATTCGAAAAGGTTCAATTAGTTAGTTGAAAAACTAAAATGTAAAATCTAGGGGAATTAACGGAGGGAAGAAACAAGATTCATCTAAGATACAGTACAAATAAAATACAACGGCGTTTTCTTTGTAATTTATGTT